ATACGGCAGTAAGAAGAGGTAATACAAAAGTGTGTAAACTATAAAAACGGGTCAAAGTAGATTGACCCACACTAGCACTTCCACGCAATAACTCTACTAAAGGTGATCCTATTACGGGAATAGCTTCAGGTACGCCTGTCACGATTTTTACTGCCCAATAACCGATTTGGTCCCGGGGTAAGGAATAACCAGTTACACCAAACGATGCAGTCAATACAGCCAGAACCACACCCGTAACCCAAGTCAATTCGCGAGGTTTTTTAAATCCGCCCGTGAGATACACACGAAATACGTGTAGGATCATCATTAGGACCATCATACTTGCTGACCATCGATGAACTGATCGGATTAACCAACCAAAGTTGGCTTCAGTCATTATGTATTGAACAGAGGCAAAAGCCTCCGTAACGGTCGGACGATAGTAAAAAGTCATAGCAAAACCCGTAGCTACTTGTACTAAAAAACAAGTAAGTGTGATCCCTCCTAGACAATAAAATATATTGACATGAGGAGGAACATATTTACTAGTTATATCATCTGCAATCGCCTGAATCTCGAGACGCTCCTCGAACCAATCATATACTTTATTGAGATAGGTAAACCAAGGGGACTCCCCCTCTGAGAACCGTATATGAGAATTTCATCTCGTACGGCTCAAGCAGAAACACCCAAATACTGATTACAATGGATATGTAATAGAAAATTTGAAATTTCTTATTTATCCACTTGATTCAATCGTCTCTGAAGATACGAAGGAACCAAAATCCGAACTCTCTTCTTTGTTGTGATGAGAATGCCAAAATATCAAGTTAGCTCATCTGTCATCTGTCTTTATCTTTATGTTGATCGTTACAGGCCTCTTGAATCTTCTATTCCCCTATTTATTTGTTATTTGATTTGTTGTTTTTGTTTGTGCGTAACGCAGATTGACTATTGTTTACTATTTTTTTTTTGATAGGAATTCTCTTGTTGAGACCCTATGAATCGATTGAAACCTCAGATTCATACTAGAACCACGATGATTCAATAAAACCCAAAAACTAAGACCAAGGGTTCTATGAGTAAGAACTATTTGATCATCACTTATTCATAGATGTAATGACTAAAAATCCAGAGAAAGATTTGTCCTTCGGTCAAAATAAGCATGATTCTAAAGGAAGAAAAATCGTTCAATTTATCACTCTTTGTTTGAAAATTTTTTGAAGTCCAGTCACGAGGTCTGAATAGTAGGTATGAATCATAGTTCAAATATTTCTTGATCTATTCCATATATTCCGTGCTCCAGATACTAGGATGAATATCCGACGAGGCAGAACCATCTCTGTCGAGATGACAGACCCATTCTCTGTACTATCAATAGGATCAATTATAACAAGTCGCACACTCATATTCCGGAAATACCGAAACAACGGAATTCCACGGTCAAACTACCAGAATGGACTATAAATCTGAGTCCTAAGTGATTCATTTTTGATTGAAAAGCTAGGGCTTCTGGTTCTTATGGACCTAATTCATTGAAATTCCATCCAGTAAAACGGAAGAATTATAAATCTCTAAAATAATAGATAGGAATATCGCAAATAGAGCCATTGCGACACCCATAAATGGGGTGGTTCCCCATCCAGGAGCCACTTTACCATATTCTGAATTCAATGGTTTCAATAAATCCCCTGTAATAGTTCGTCTTGGCCCAGATCTAGCACTACCCTCAACGGTTTGTGTAGCCATAAATACTATTGCATTGGTTGAGATCTGTTGACTTTGTATACTATTCCGTTGTAAATAAACGATCTTATCGTAGCATAGATCCATCGTGGTCTTGAAATTCTCTAATAATGGAAACAGCAACCTTAGTCGCCATCTCCATATCTGGTTCACTTGTAAGCTTTACAGGGTACGCCTTATATACCGCTTTTGGGCAACCCTCTCAACAACTAAGAGATCCATTCGAGGAACACGGAGACTAATTGAAGTAATGAGTCCCCCATATGGGGGACTCATTACTTCAATTAAGATAATGAAAAATCATTTCGTCTTTTTAGTCGGGACCTTAGGCGGTTCTCGAAAAAATATAGCGAAAAAGATTATCCCTAAAGTCGAGACTAAGAGGAATGTATAAACCAATGCTTCCATAGATTCGATCGTTGTTTACAATTATAGCTTCCACACCTGTTCATTTAGGATTATTTCCCAGATAAAGAAAGGACAAGAGCAAAGAAAGGCGATGATTCAAATCAATATTTCTACGGTACCTTATGTCAAATCAAAAAAATCAAATATAGAGGCGAAAGATACCGGAGCAATGTTGTATCAGACTACCTGTCTCCTTGTAGTTGGATCTCCAAGTTTTTGGAATGTTCCAAATTCCACTTGAGCATCCAAATCTGGGTCAATCCCAGCAAAAACATCTCTGAACAAGGTTCGAGCGCCATGCCAAATGTGTCCGAAAAAGAAGAGCAAAGCAAACGTAGCATGTCCAAAAGTGAACCAACCCCTTGGACTGCTCCGAAAAACACCATCGGATTTCAAAGTAGCACGATCTAATTCAAAAATTTCACCCAATTGGGCACGTCTAGCATATTTTTTCACAGTAGCAGGATCGCTATAGCTGACTCCATTGAGTTCGCCACCATAGAACTCAACAGTTACACCCACTTGTTCGACACTATACTTCGATTCTGCCCTTCTAAAAGGAACATCGGCTCTCACAATTCCGTCTCCGTCCACCAAAACTACTGGAAATGTTTCAAAAAAAGTAGGCATACGGCGTACAAAAAGTTCATGTCCTTCTTTATCTCTAAAGATAGGGTGTCCTAACCATCCAACAGCTATCCCATCCCCGTTGTCCATTGAGCCTGCCCGGAATAATCCACCTTTCGCCGGATTATTACCGATGTAATCATAAAAAGCTAATTTTTCGGGAATTTTAGACCAAGCTTCCGATAAACTCAGATTTTCGGCTAGACTGGCGCCAACTCTTCGATATATTTCTTGCTGGAAGTATCCCTGATCCCACTGATAACGAGTGGGACCAAATAATTCGATCGGGGTAGTTGCTGAACCATACCACATAGTTCCAGCAACAACGAAAGCTGCAAAAAAGACAGCAGCGATACTACTGGAAAGGACAGTTTCAATATTGCCCATACGTAATCCTTTGTATAGACGTTGGGGTGGGCGGACACTAAGATGGAATAGACCTGCTAATATACCCAATGTACCTGCTGCAATATGATGAGAGGCTATTCCTCCCGGAACAAAGGGATCAAAACCTTCCGCACCCCACGCTGGATTTACAGATTGTACTTTTCCGGTTAGGCCATAAGGATCGGATACCCATATTCCAGGACCATACAAGCCTGTTACATGAAATGCGCCAAACCCAAAGCAAGCCACCCCTGAGAGAAATAAATGAATTCCAAAAATCTTGGGCAAATCCAAAGAGGGTTTTCCCGTACGTTCATCACAGAATATTTCTAGGTCCCAATACACCCAATGCCAGATAGCTGCTAAGAAGCACAAGCCAGAAAACACAATATGTGCCCCGGCCACACCTTCGTAACTCCAAATACCCGGATTCGTTATAGTTCCTCCTGTAATACTCCAACCGCCCCATGAATTGTTTATTCCTAAACGAGTCATGAAGGGTATAACGAACATACCCTGTCTCCACATTGGATCAAGAACGGGGTCAGAAGGATCAAAAACTGCTAATTCGTATAGAGCCATCGAACCGGCCCAACCGGAAACTAGAGCTGTATGCATTATATGGACAGAAAGCAGCCGACCGGGATCATTCAATACGACGGTATGAACACGATACCAAGGCAAACCCATGGAAATACCCCTTTCTCAAAGAAAAAATAGATACTATGTAACTTTATCACATTGGAAATAACTATAACTATGCTATGGACCTCACCCTTTCATTGGATTATCTCGAAACAAGGGTTAATATTTATTCTGTTCCGTTAGTAATAATTGAACAATTCTGTTCGTAGGAACAAAGAGAAGCAGATCTATTCTATACCCAATAAGTACCAATACGCAATGGGGGGATTAATCCTATTTTTTGTGAGCGAATGTATAGATACTTGTTTCTCATTCGAACGATCCGTTTGTAAGAATTTTCCTTTATTCCGTCTTCCTCTATGAATCTTCCAATCTATCGATAAAATACGATAAACGACAATATTATGAAGACAATAAACCATTGTTTGTTACGTTTCCACATCAAAGTGAAATAGAATACTTCATTTTTCTTTCATTTAATGCCCATTGGTGTTCCAAAAGTACCTTTTCGGAGTCCTGGAGAGGAAGATGCAGTTTGGGTTGACGTATAGTGTGACTTGTCAGACATATTGGGTCATATGGGATTTCCCCGTTCTCTCCCCCGATCGAGATATCCTCTGTTTCGCCCAAGAAAGATTGATTGAACCATCAATAATTCGAAGCGTGAAGTGCAATTAGATCAATTTATTTGGTTGGAGGATCAATATTCTCAATTAAAAGAATTTATGGTTGGCTTGGACCAATAAAATGAAGTATACAGGCTCCGTTCAGAAAATACCAAGGTAATCCATGTATGATTACCACCCTATCAGAAATGATTCCTTTATACCATATGAGTGATCCCAAATTGCCAATTAATGGAATAATATGATGAATACATCGAATATTTTGTGGAAGGCATGAAAATGAAACAAATTGAAAAAAAAAAAAAGAAGTCATAGCAAAAAGAAGTGGTACTGGGATCATTTGTCCTATATGTGCAAATCGAATTCGGGCAGATCTTTACCCGGAGTAGAGCATAAACCTAAAAGAGTGGAAGAGGCCCATTCGGGAACAAGAAAATTACATCGTGATTTAGATCTCGATGAAACAATACATCAATCAATGAGGGGTTAGCTCGATAAGTTCAGTGAATTCTTTTTTGATTTTATAGGGAAGCAAGTCAAAACTCATGTTTCTTAAAAAATGGAAGAAAAAGAAAGCCCGCTACGAAAAAAGAAATAGGGCTGGAATCGACAATTTCTTTTTTTTTTCTCAATTTTGATTTTTTGAACCGTATGCACCCAAAGGTGCGTGTACGGTTCCTAAGGAATAGAATTTTGTCCTAATCAACCGACTTCATCGAGAAAGATTACTTTTTTTAGGCCAAGAAGTTGATAGCGAGATCTCGAATCAACTTGTTGGTCTCATGGTATATCTCAGTATAGAGGATGATACCAGGGATCTGTATTTGTTTATAAATTCTCCCGGCGGATGGGTAATCCCAGGAATAGCTATTTATGATACTATGCAATTTGTGCCACCAGATGTGCATACAATATGCATGGGATTAGCCGCTTCAATGGGATCTTTCATCCTGGTTGGAGGAGAAATTACCAAACGTCTAGCATTCCCTCACGCTTGGCGCCAATGAGTTTTTTTATTTGAGAGAAAAAAAGACTATGCCTTCGTCATATGGAATATGAATAAAATAATAATAATATTAAGTAATAATAGCATGGCATTTCAAGTTCGATATGAGCAAACTATTATTATTTTTTCATAATATGAGATTATGTATCGAGATAGTAGTATGAAAGAAAGGTTATTTCCGACTTGATCTTATGTATCGGGGTCCATTTCAGCGTCACAAACCTTTTTGCTTCCACATCAGAAGTCTCTTTCCAATATTTATGTTATGAAAGAGTGTGAAAATAAAAAAAAAAAAAGATCATTTTTTACTTATTTTTATTTGATCGGATCAGAAAGAAACTTTGGGATTGCTGAATCACAGACGAGATAAATATATAAAGCAACGGAACCATCATAGTATTTTTTGATTACTCCGAAAGGAAGGATGGTAAATGGATCATTCAACGATCTGGGTCTGATAGATTCGACTTGTCTCTTTCTTCGATGAAAAAAGAGAAAAAAAATTCCATTACAGAGCCGTATGCACAAAAGATGCCTGTACGGTTGTTCAATTCTATCTTTTTCTCCCTGCTTGTTATTCTTTATCCCTTCCCTTCGCCCAATCATGCGAGATAGAGGAATCGTTCATTATGTTATATCATCAGGGTTATGATCCATCAACCTGCTAGTTCTTTTTATGAGGCACCCACAGGAGAATTTATCCTGGAAGCGGAAGAACTACTGAAACTCCGCGAAACCCTCACAAGGGTTTATGTACAAAGAACGGGCAATCCTTTATGGGTTGTATCCGAAGACATGGAAAGGGATGTTTTTATGTCAGCAACAGAAGCCCAAGATTATGGCATTGTTGATCTTGTAGCGATCGAAAATACCGGGGATTTCGCATAAATCTTTGATTCCATTTCGAATCATAATTTGAATGAACCCTTATTTGATCTTTTATCTTCTTACCTGGGTAAAATATGAAATGGAAGTAATTCATAATCATCCGGTTAGGATCGATCTAAACCAGCCCATTTTGTATATGATTCAGCATGCCAACTATTAAACAACTTATTAGAAACACAAGACAGCCAATCAGAAATGTCACGAAATCCCCCGCTCTTCGAGGATGTCCTCAGCGTCGAGGAACATGTACTAGGGTGTATGTGCGACTCGTTCAGATCATGAGCTAGAACAAATGAGACGATTTTTACAGTATCAATGACTCGTACCAATGAATAGAATGGAAGAACTCCATTCACTATCGAAAAATAAAGATCTCTCGTATACCTCTATTTGTATGGAATTTATGGTTTCCATTGGTGCAAATCCAATCACCTCGATTTGAGATGAAAAGCAATTCCCATTGGTAGCAAATGGTTATCCATTAAGCGGGGGAATGATATTTAAGAAGCAGAAAGATTATGCTCCTACTCTTGCAAGAACGGACTAACAGGGTCAGCTACCTATTCAACCTTCATAATTAAATGCCGTCACTGTATGGATAGATCCCATTGAAAAAAGACCTATTACTCGATAATTCATCGGTAGAGCCAAAGAGCGTGAACTGTACAAGTTACCAATAACATTGATTAAATGAGGAAAGGGGCTCCGGTGTATAGAGAGGACCTCGCCGTTTAAGAAGTAACCATAGAAACGATGGAAGCCACTATTTGTCCATTTACGATTTATTTTATACCTAATATCGGTACAATTTCTTTTTTTTTTTGAGGTGAAATGCCTGGAAGAAATAAAAAAATCGTGGTTGGGAAGGTTATAGTAGCAAAAGCCATTGGAATTTGTATTTTCATTTTATACATCGGAAGAATCCGTTTTGTTATTAATAAACCAGGAAAGGGGAAAAGAATGACTGAAAGAAAAGAAATCAATTAGTTATTCATCAAAGTTTCTTTTGATTCAATGACCAGAGTTAGACGAAGATATATAGCTCGGAGACGTAGAACAAAAATTCGTTTATTTGCAGCAACCTTTCGAGGGGCTCATTCAAGACTTACTCGAACTACTACTCAACAGAAAATGAGAGCTTTGGTTTCCACTCATCGGGATAGAGGCAGGCGAAAGAGAAGTTTTCGTCGTTTGTGGATCACTCGGATAAATGCAGTAACTCGTGAGAATAGGGGATCCCATAGTTATAGTCGATTAATACTTGATCTGTACAAGAGGCAGTTGCTTCTTAATCGTAAAATACCTGCACAAATAGCCATATCAAATAGGAATTGTCTTGACACGATTTCCAATGCGATCATCAAATAAGGAGATTGGAGGGAATTCACTGGAATACTTTAAACGGAGTTCCCCGGAGAATGAACTCCGGGAGGGTATAGTAGAAATTCGTATGATAAGATAAGTAGTAGGAATGAACGAACACGTTTCAATAAAAAAAAAAAAAAAGATTTATTCTTCCCCCATTCTTTTTTTTATTATTACATTACGGCGCGACAATCTCTCGGCTTTTTCGAACAAAACTTCAATCTGAGTTCGAATTAGAGTTTTGATTCGATTGAGAGGAATAGGCTTATTTATTTCTGGTTCTAGGACCAGTAGTTCTAGGGATCGACCCGGTTCTCTCAAACTGTTTCTCATTATTAAGAAAAGGTAACGAAGATAAAATACGAGCTTGTTTTATAGCAATAGTAATTAATCGTTGTTGTTTCAAGGTTAATCTATTCACTCGTCTAGATAATATTTTTCCTTGTTCACTAATAAATTGATTAATTAAACTCATGTTTCTATAATCAATTCGATCCCCTGATCCAATTGGGGGCAAACGCCTATGAAAAGATCGCTTGGATTTATGAAAGGGCCGCTTGGATTTATCCATGGTTTATTTCTTATTTCTAAAATCCTATTTCTTCATTCATCTCGGATCCGACCAAAATAGGACTGGGTTTGTATATATTATATATATATATGTAATTTCTTCCTCTTCCTTGGAAGAGTGGCACACGCGTTCCGTTCGATTTATTTCTTTATCTCCCCATGAATCGTATGTTTGTAACAATAAGGGCAGAATTTTTTCAAGTCCAATTGACTAGGTGTATTGTGTCGATTCTTTTGAGTAATATATCTGGAAATGCCCCGCGATTCTTTATTCAAACCATTTCGGACACAACTGGTACATTCCAAAATAACTACTACTCTGACATCTTTACCCTTAGCCATGAACCTCCTTTGGATTTTGAATTCACTCAATTCTTCTATTTTCGATTCGAACCGAAGCGAAGAAGAAAGGAATGAAAAATAAATAGACGAGAGGTTGCTAACTCGAAATCCAATTCAATTGTGAAAGATTTCGTTGCAATCAATAGAGTAATCAAATTATTAAGTAATACAAATATTTCTAACTATCAATTATTCCCAATCCTAGTATTTCATTTAGCATCTTGTATGATCTTGAACAGCCTGCCCTCGACCCACATTTCCATTTCTGTTCTCCCTATATTAACCCGAACCCGAGTTTCGATGAGATTCAATCCACTTTTATTCTTTACTCTTTCTTTCCTATCCTAAAGAACTGAAAAAGGGGGGGGGTTAGTCACAGAGAATTTATTGTATCTCTAATCTTCTTGATCCCTTCCCATGTCAATAACTAGAATGAAAAAAAGGGGAATGTCAACGCATCTGGGAATAAACGATTGATCTCTATCAATAGACCCGCCAAAGACCCGAACCATAGAGTAGTTAGCACAGGTGCCGTGGAGAGATATGTTTTTATATCTCGCATTGAAAATCCTCCTTCTTTTTCTTTAACTTTATTGACTTTATTGTATATTGTAATACATATATGATCAGATGCATATGTAGTTAAAGATCATTTGTACGGGGAATCTCTAACCAAAATGGATATATACAACGATCCGGTAGATGAAATCTACCTGTCCCTAAAACAGAAAAAGATGAACCCTCCTTCCTGAGCACTACTGATAAATATTCATTCCTTTATACGTTTATACGTTAGGTATGTATATAATTCTTTATGAGAATGAAACCAAAAAACCAAAAAGAAGAAATGGCAAAAGAAATTCTATTTAGATAGAGGAAATTATGATGTGGAAAACAAAACATGGATTCCCTACAATGGCACTGTACAACAAATGAAAGGGATGTAGCGCAGCTTGGTAGCGCGTTTGTTTTGGGTACAAAATGTCACGGGTTCAAATCCTGTCATCCCTACTTATCACTTCTCCTATGGACAGTAACGAGGGGTCAATTGAGATCGATTAAAATTGGACACAATCTACCATTTTATGATACTATACATACAAGATGTATTGGGGGTACAAAAAGAATCCTTTTCTTGACATCCGTATCTCCCATCATAATAAAGCGCTCTTAGTTCAGTTCGGTAGAACGTGGGTCTCCAAAACCCGATGTCGTAGGTTCAAATCCTACAGAGCGTGATTCTGTTCTTTTAATGTTGAATCACAATAAAATAACTTCACTAACTTGAACTGCAACCTGAATTTGACCTCCTGGAGATTAAGGAGGAGGTCAATTAAAAAAAAGAGATGTTACTCAATTAAAGGTCCAACTGATCGCCGCGTCTGTATTGTAAATATGCAGTTACGAATAA